CATGAACTAGATCCGAATCATTCTCAACGAATCCATAAGAAGTGATCCCATTTTTTTCATAGGGTCCGGGTGAAGACCAAAGATCTTGAGCGACCGATCCGGCAGAACAACTCAAAAGATAAAGAAGTATCGTTAATTTCTTCATGCTCGTTCCAAGCTCGAAGTACCATTTGTACAAATAAGAATCCCCTTCCTTACATGATTTCTTCTTCATATAGATAGATATAGGATCTATGGGGCAATTACTTAGAAGTGCATTTTGTGCAACAGCCCTTCCTATCTGATAGAAAAAGATCCCATGATCCTGAACCGATCTTACCTGGGATCGCAAATCCCAAGTTTGTCTATAAAGAGCTGATCTAATTGTATTAGTTTCTATAATTGATTTCTTCTGTGTAATACTAATTGATAGGGCCTCATTGATAAGTGCTACAAGATCTCGTGCATTGGAACCCATGGTTATGGACCCGAATCCGTTCGTATGGAACATCTTCTTTTCCAAGTGAAATCCCCTAGTATATGAAAGAATGAAAAAGTACTTTCGTTGTTGTGGAATAAGAAGCCTTCGCATCTTAATGCATGTATTTAATTTATTCGGAGCTATTAGAGCGGGATCCACTTTTTGGGGAATATGAGTCGAAGCAATAACAAGAATATTTCTAGTGGAACATCTTTCACAATCCCTGGAGAGATCGTTCTCTAATAGACCGAGGGATAAGTAATTCGACTCATTCATGTGCAGATCATGAATGTTTGGAATCCATATTATGCAAGAAGACATTGCTTTTGCTAATTCGAATTGAAGGGTGATATCAAATCGGTCTACTTTCGGCGTCATATACATAGTTAGCGCATTCGTCATAGTTAGCGGCTCCGTATCAAGGTCATCCTCAATATCGTCACTATCATTAATATCAATATCATCGATATCATCATTGTCATCCAGGAGCCTGCTCGGAAATACCGTAATGAAAGGAACATAGGAGTTTGTAGCTAGGTATTTGACCAAACAGGATCGTCCAGTTCCTATAGAACCTATCACTAAAATACCCCTAGAAGGGGATAGGGCTAAGCGGAGCGAAAAGGGTTTTCCATGAGATGCGAAATGAAAACGATTAGCCCCACACGAGGTTTGTGAATAAGTGATTGTCTGATAATGAGCAAGGAATATCCGTCTTTCTGCTAAACAGGATCCATTAAACTCATAATTCATTAGATACTTTTTATGAATGTCCACTAAGTATCGTAAGTAAATTGATCCCGGTTGTTCAATCATTTGATAACCAGAGTCATTCTTTGATAAAGGATCACTATGAGTCAGACTCAATAGAATTTTCTCAATCCTTTTTTCTGTCGTTAAGGTGGAGAACTGAACCAAGAATTCTCTTTCTTCATCATCAATCGAATCGCTGTTCGCGACCCAGGATTCTATTTGATCATCAATCCAATCACCGTTCACGTTTTTTCTTTTTCTTATCAATGAATAGATCTCTTTACTTGCACGACTTAGATGTCTTGTATTTCTCGAAAAAGTGATTCGATTGATGGGATTTGGTATGATACTTATGAGATCGATGAGATTGATATTCAAATATTTCTTCTTAGAACGTATTGATTTGACCCCATAAGCGGGACCACCACCCAATAGCATGTTGCCGCCAGAAGCAGAACCCTGTATTTCTTCCAGAGAATCTCCTAATTGTTCCAGAGCAACTAGAAAGAGATTCTTTAACCAGAAAGAATTCAGTTCAGATGTAGGATACCTATCCAGAAGTTTTCGCAACTCAATCATGTATGATGGAATCATCAAAGATTTGATCTTTTCTAACTCTGTCTGTAACTCACTAGAGGCTCGGGAAACAAAGAGAAGATGCATACGAACGAGATATAGAGCAACAAGAAGAAGGAAAAGGATTGAATAGAGAAACTCCCGAGCATTTCTTGATCTCAGATGTGCCCATATCGATGGAACGGGTGACTCATTATTTCGATGAATCATTTCTTCGAACAGAAGATTCTGGAAACACTTATTCGAAATCTCACTTATCCGAGTCCATTGTGGAAGAATCTTCTGAGGAATTGGCCATGATATATACATAATATCATGAAAAATGGATAAAAATTTTGGACTGCTACTTAGTATCGGCAACGGGCCTGAAAAAGTATCTAAAAGGGTGAAATTGAGATAGTTGCACCCTGTCGAAGTAAGGAACCACGGCATATATGTTTGGAACAGATTCCATTTTGAGAGATTTGAAAAAGCACTATCTCGTTGAAAGGTTCTATACATCTGCCCTTTCTCAACGCATTTCTTTAGACAAAGACTCCGTTTTTTCCTCTTTCCGAATGGTAAATATTTCTCAGAACATGGAGTATGAATCAAACCCATGTTTGAATTGAAACTGAGATACTGATGCAAGTTCTTCCCTTCTGAATCAGATATATTCATATCTGAAAGAGGCTGACAATAAGTTCTTTCAAAATTAACTATTTGTTCCTCTCTTAGAGGTGTTGCAGAAATGTCTGCGATCGAGTAAATAGCTCTACGAACGAATAGATCGGGTCGAATTGGAAAATGGAAAGATTTGTACAAGTTATACGTTTCATCACCACTTTGTAGAAAATCGTTAGGTATGAATATGTCAGATACCTGTGACTCGATTGGTGAAATAGTCTCTCTCTCCAAAAAAATATGTTTTTTTTTACCGACGCACAGAGAAAATATTTTGTTGCGAATGAACAAGATATTGAGGAATTGTCCATATGTAAGATCATTATTATTGATACGGGTCTTTTCCACAGAAAAAGGGAATCTCTTGTTACAATAGAACCAGAAGTGATGTGGATCATTCAAGAATCGAAGTCGATTTGCTTTATAAAAAGAAGATATCAATGAACTTCTATGAAATGGTTTCACGGGATTCAGCCAATTGTCCCGGTCGTGGGATATCGTTGAGAAATAGGAATCCGTGTTATCAAAGGATTTCCTGCGATTATTTCTAGTATGGAATGAGTCAGTCATCCACTTTGGTATCTTTTTGAACAAAAATGGTAATATTGTTCCTCCATTGATCAAGAATTTCGGTCTTTGGGAAGTATCAGGATCATCCAATAAGAAGGGTTTCAATTTATTCAAATGAACGATTTGAACACCTATTGATTCTAACAACTGATTGCAGGGTTGATCATTCGGACCTTTCAATTCATAGATGTGGATCTCGGACCTATGAATGGGGATATTCCCAATACTCACAAAGAAAAAGGGGGGTGACTTGGACAAAAAGAGAAGTGACTTGGACAAAAAGAAACGAAGTGACTTAGACAAAAAGAAACGAAGTGACTTAGACAAATCTTGTTTGTCGATAGCCTCGGACCAATCAATCGAATATTGATTAATACGTAATCGATCGAACACTACTTGAAAACGGTCCTTCTGCTCAGAAACGAAATGTTTTAAATGTTCCTGGAAATTCTTGCTCCCATTGGACCATTTGTATCTATATGCATCAGGATCCCGATTCATGGATCTCTCGGTTCGAGAAATAAGAGGATCAAACCATTTCTTCTGACTCTTTTTCAAATTCGATAAATGTTGGTTGATCGTATATTTCATTATAGTTATATGATTCAGAGTATCATTTCCTATTTGATCCCTTTGAATTCCATATTCGAAGTTGCGATCGGATCTATTCATTAAAAAGAATCGATTCGATACATTTCTTATGTACCCATAGGTGCTATATTGGATTTGAATCAGATTTCGGATCAATCCATATTGATTGACTGCCTCCATTATGTTGTTGCTAGCAAATACCGCTGTTTTTAGTTTTGGATCTTCCAAAGCATTCCCGCAGTAGATCCGGACCGATTTTTTTTGATCCAACCCGTAGGAATCAATAGAAAAGACAAATCCCCTATGATACACCAGATCCGGCTCGGTTATTGATAGAGTGAATAGATCTGCCATTTCTTGAAATCTCTCTTCTGATTCAAAATCGTGGTGTAACGCGTATCCCCCCTTGTTCCAGTCATGGAATAGATGAAATAAATAAAAAAATGGATTTTTGTTCAAGAATGAAATCTTATTGGAACTGTCCATATCCGGTTCATCCTTCGGAACCATATCACATCCCGGATCTGATGAAATAGGATGAATTGAAACGGTATTTTGTAAATACGTAATTATCTTGAATATATCAACCATTTCTTTATTTTCCGATCGCCTGGAAGGGACAAAAGAAACATCTTGTTTTTTCTTCAAAAATTTCTGATCTCTAGTGGACTTCTCAGTAGGATTCGAACCCGGATGAAGTTCTGACCATCTGTCAGAGAAAAAAGAACGAATTGATCTTGTAGGATTCCCAAGAAATTCTTCGATTTCTTCCGGAAGCAGATGATTATTCATCTGCTTCTCACGTTCCGCGAATAGCCGGGACATTGAGGAAGATCCAAAACATTTCGGGAATCGATCTGATTCTATCTCTGTTCGTTCCGTTTGAAGAAAGGAAGGATCCCAAAGAATCGATCTTTCTTTTAGTTGCTGAATCTCTGTTTGATCGATCAATGTGTGATATTCTGAATCCTCATTTCTAATGAAATCGAAATGATCTCTGGATTGATCAGAAGATCCTTTCAATTGGCTAGAATCCGTTACTTGAACGAAAATGGATCTTGTGAAATCATATTGAATATTTGACAATACATTCCGTACCTTGCTAAAAAACCGATCCTTGTTTACCAACCATACATTGTCTAACCAAGTCAAATTCTCTCTCGATACGTTCCTCAAAAAATCCGATTCGTGCTGATTCTTCCCCCAACTAACGAAGAGATCTTGGCGGAATTGCCACATATGAAATTGAGCACCATTTTGCAAAGAAATACCCCACTTGTTTCTCGAGAAGAGATGGGAAACATGCTCAATATCATTTGATTGAATGGTTGCCTCAGCTCCTTCTTGTTTGAAGAAACCCTCCCCTTCAATTGGTCTTTTTTCACGA